TCGAGAGTAGGATCCGCCGCTCAAATTAAAGCTATGAAACAGGTAGCTGGAAAATTAAAATTGGAATTGGCTCAATTCGCTGAATTAGAAGCCTTTGCCCAATTTTCTTCTGATCTCGATAAAGCTACTCAGAATCAATTGGCAAGAGGTCAACGATTACGTGAGTTACTGAAACAATCTCAATCAGCACCTCTCACAGTGGAAGAGCAGATAATGACCATTTATACCGGAACAAATGGTTATCTGGATGGATTAGAAATTGGACAAGTAAGAAAATTTCTCGTTCAGTTACGCACTTACTTAAAAACGAATAAACCTCAGTTCCAAGAAATCATATCCTCTACCAAGACATTAACCGCTGAAGCAGAAAGTTTGTTGAAAGAAGGTATTCAAGAACAACTGGAACGTTTTATACTTCAGGAGAAAGTATAAAAAAGGAAATGGATCCTTCTTTTTTTTTTAGTAAATTTTATTCTTTAATAAAATTTTTAAGAAATTCTATAAATAGAAGTATATCTAAGTTAAGTATATATATAATATANNNTTTATTATTCTATATTCTTTCTTATCTTTTTTCTAACAAAGAATAAAAATATATTTTTTAATATATATATAAATGGAAATAATAGATAAATATCAATATATTTATATCTATATTGATATTGCGTCCAATAGGATTTGAACCTATACCAAAGGTTTAGAAGACCTATGTCCTATCCATTAGACAATGGACGCTTTTCGCTTTTTTTACTTTATAGTTGTTACAAAAAAAAGAAGGTGCGAAATATTTTTAGCAATTGTGTATTGAAATAAATTCAATACACAATTGCTATTAGACTTTTCTAATACATAAAATTGTCGGGAAGGGGGCAATTTACAACTTATAGCGGGTAGCGGGAATCGAACCCGCATCGTTAGCTTGGAAGGCTAAGGGTTTTAGTCGACGTCGATTGATCATTTTTATATTTTTAACGTCTCTAATTCAAAACCGAACATGAAACTTTGGTTTCATTCGGCTCCTTTATGATGTATGGAGAAATTACCAAATAAAATATGACGGGAACGGAATCAAAATAAAAATTCGACCCATAACATCTATGTTAGCTTTTTTCCGTCTGGGTGCTTTCACAGAAAATTTTGCTTTATAGATGATCCTTCTAGAAGATAGAAAGGGAGAACCCGAACTCTAGTTACTTCGTTCTTTATTTCTATTTAAGAGAATCCTTAGGAAAAGTATTTTGTTTCCACCGAGCTAAAACAATATAATATGTCGATGTCTTTAGTAAACTAAAGTTCTCATTTAATAGCTATTTTGCTTCAATTTTTTCTATACCAAACAATTAATAGAGCTGAAGATTTAGTTACGATTAGAAATAAACTTTTCTAGCTTTATCCATGGATCCTCTTGTTATACTTATTGAATTGTAAATAGTCATCCAATTCAAAAATTATGTTTCGGAATTTCATAATCCAAATTTACAATTGATTAGAGTCTTTGGATACAAATTACGAGAATTTATAATCTTCCTTGAATTTTAAGAATTTTAAATTGAAAGGTAAAGGACTAAATCCTTTTAAGAAATAAAGTTTTTGATCGGAAGATGAATCAAACCGAGAGACCCTTTAACTATTAAAGGGATTAAAGGAACGAATCACACTTTTACCACTAAACTATACCCGCTACAATGCAATTATTATATATAAATTGACCTTTTGTCGAACAAAGTAATCGGGGGTGTAATAAAAAAAAAATTAAAAAAAAAAATTAAAAAATTAGTAAAGCGGATTCCATTTTTTTTTTTCAATTTCAGATCTTTTTTTTTCTAAAACTCCATTGGATGAGTCTTTTAACTTTAACAAAAAAAGGCCCGGCTGGGGACTGACCAGGCCAGGCTAAAAAAAAAGATCTTTTACTTGTGTTTGGGCGAGACAAAAAAAAGAGGATTCTCTTTTTTTATTATTGTGATTTTATTTATTTATCTTTCGAGTTCGAGCCTTTTTTTTCTTTATCTAATATTTATCTAAATTTTTTGTGTAAATAGAATTACTGATAAAGTTCTATAAAAAAAGGTTATATATTATATGTTATATATTATATNNNTAGATGATAAAAAAAAAGAAATTATATATATAATAATATATAAAAAAGAAAACGAAAAATATATATATAATATTAAAAAATATTAAAGAATAATCTATACAAAAAAGAAAGCTTTTTAAGAATAAAGTGGAGAAGGCTTTTTTTTTCAAGCCCTTTTTTTATAATGGAACCTAATAAGTATCCCTTTTCAATTAGGAGAGATGGCTGAGTGGACTAAAGCGTTGGATTGCTAATCCATTGTACGAGTTAATCGTACCGAGGGTTCGAATCCCTCTCTTTCCCTTTCTCCTTTTGATGATGTGTATTTTGATGATGTGTAAATTTATAAAAAAACAAATAAAATTAGAGCATTTTCACTAATTAAATAAAGCAATAAAAAACCTTGCTTTTTTTATTCTTCACGTCCCGGATTACGTCCTGGATCGTTAGATAGGAATCCAAATATGAAGAGAGAAACAAAGAATATAACTACAGTGTATACAAAAAGTTTCAGAGTAAGCATTACACAATCTCCAAGATCTTACTTTTTTTTTCAAAAAAAAAGAGAATAGATTCTCTATTTTTATACCAAATATCTAATTTTGATACCAAAAAATCAAGTGATTTATTTTTGTGAGCTCGAATCTAATTAGGTTCTTTCGTTTAGGGAAAAGAGGATAAAATTTAGGAAATAGAATGATCCAGATTTAGTATGGCTACAAAAAAAATTCAATATTTGAATTGAGAGTTCGTTCATACGTCAAGATTTTTTTTGATCTTTTGAATTGTTGGAAGAAAAAAACCGCGAATTTTTAGAAGACAGTATTAAGAATTTCATCTGAAATTTACAGCTGCTTGCCAAACAAAGGCTAAGAGAAGAAAGAAAAGAGGTATTACGGGCATAACATCTACGATTGGATTCAAAAAGGCGTAGGCCTCAGGCAATTTGGCGACTAAAAAAGTGCTTGAAAAAAGGGCAGTATTAAAACAAATACAGATCAAATTAAATATATTAAGCATAACAAAAATTGGTGTTCTTGTGGATAATTTAATTTTGATTGAGTTATTAATATATTTTTTATATAAAGAAAAAATAAATAAAGATAGTCTAAAAAGACTTTGTTGAACTTACTCAATCAAAAAACCTTTCATTCTCTATATGAGAATTAAAGAAATAATATTTTCATAGAATATCTTAATTGAATTCTATGTAATGATCAATAAAGTCAGTTTGATTTGCTATCTACACGTGTCAAAACTCTAGCACCTGTGTAATCTATATTTAATTTGGGCTTAAATTTAATTGACGAACAACCAATAGCAATATTACTCTTTTAGTAGTCTTGAATAAAAATTTAAATGGGGCGTAGCCAAGCGGTAAGGCAACGGGTTTTGGTCCCGCTATTCGGAGGTTCGAATCCTTCCGTCCCAGAGTACAGTCATTACGGAATAAATTTTCTATTGCCTTTGTACACCATCTTTATATTTCTATTTAAAAATACAATATATTTTAAGAATAAAATATTGAAATTAAAATAAAAATCAACTTTTTTTTCATAATTTCAACCGAAAAAAAAAAATATATATTTATATATATATTTTTTTTATTCAAATTTCGATTTTACATATATACAATCTGATATGGGATTCATTTGAATTCTGACTGAACCTTTTACGCGTAAATTCACTATTCCATTCATAGAGAAAGAAAAAGTATAGATTACGATATACTGACTGAACTATGACTATTCATGATTCCAGAATTGAATCAATTACACAAACTAGAGGAATGTTATGGTAAAACTTCGTTTAAAACGATGTGGTAGAAAGCAACGTGCGACTTGAATTGAAGGACATGATCTGCTGTGGATTTTTTGATCCGCCACTTTTTATATAGGAATATAGGTGCTCTTGGCTCGACATTTTGTGTTCTATATTTTTGGAATTAAAAAAAAAGAGTACAGGATGGAGCTCGAGGAGAGTAGAAAGTTTTTATTCCTTTCGCAGGAGTAAGGATCTAGGGTTAGTGCGAATCAATAAGTTGTAACAACTTCGTAAGTATTTTTATATTGAAAAAAAAATACCTTTCAAGCAATTTTACAATGGAAAAATAAAATTTTATTAAATTTGTAAAATTCTTTGAATCAAAAGTCTATCATGCGTGAATCAAGCGTTTGTATGATTTTTTGATAGAAATAAAATAAATCATAAACAAAATAAGGGGCTTGTTGCTGCCCTTTTTAATAAAACGATTCAAGATCACCGAAGTCATGTCTAAACCCAAAGATTCAAAGTAAGGATAAAGAATCCTGAAACAAGGAAATCCAGTTTTAAATTGTTTGAACAACTAGATCATAATGAAGAATCAAAATTGATTCTAAAAAACGAGCCAAACAAAAAAAGGGTTAGAGACTACTCAAAAAAAAGAGTACTTAAGGATTCTCTGTTGAGATATTTGAGAGTTATTTAACTTGAGTTACGAGAGTAAGAATGTTACGAATTCTTTTTATGGAAAAAACTATTTAGGGTTTCAATACTGGCTAATTGATTTAATGTTTTTATTAATCTATCTAATATTTGTATTTTATACAGAGATTTAATTTATACTCGTTCAATTTTTTCTCGAGCCGTACGAGGCCAAAGCCTCTTATACGTTTCTAGGGGGGGGTATTATTCATATACATCTATCCCAATGAGCCGTTTATCGAATCGTTGCAATTGATGTTAGATCCCGAAGAGAAGGAAGAGATCTTCGGAAGGTGGGTTTTTATGATCCAATAACAAATCAAACTTATTTAAATCTTCTTGCTATTCTCGATTTCCTTAAAAAAGGCGCTCAACCAACAAGAACAGTTCATGATATTTCAAAGAAGGCAGGGATTTTTACAGAATTAAGTCTTAATAAAACGAAATTGAATTAATGAAACATAAAAAAGAGGATGTGAAAGACTCGTATATAGCTTGGTATCAAATTTTATCTACTCTTTTCTTTCCTCCTCTTTCGCTTCCATCATTTTTTTTAGAATTTCGATTTATTAGTGGTATTCCTACTAAGGTACGAATACTAAAAAAAACCTGTTAATAATTACTTTTTTTATAATAATAAATAAATTTATGAAAATAATTTTTGATCTATATAAATTATAATTTTTGTATAAATACAAAATTTTATTGTATAAAAAAAATACTGTATATAAAATAATGTTTTTATTATTCATTATTCATAAAAAATTAAAGGCCATAAAAAGGGGTCTAAAAAAGTATAAAAAGATTTGAGATTACCCTAACTGGCTTAGTTTTCCTTCATTGTATGAACTAACAAACCAAGGGGTTAAGCTTTGTTATTTTTTTATTTTCGCCATATTAAAAATTCACAATCATATTGACAACAGTGTATCGACCAAATATAATTCTCTCATAGAGAAATAGATCTATTTATCCCGGACGCACACATGACTGGGTTTTTATTTTTTTTTCTTTATTCTGGTTGTATCTACATATTTGCAGTACTTTCTTTTTTTGTTTTTTGGGGTTGCTAACTCAACGGTAGAGTACTCGGCTTTTAAGTGCGACTAGCATCTTTTACACATTTGTATGAAGAAAAGGATTCGTACAGATCTACGGTAGAGTTTGTAAGACCACGACTGATCCTGAAAGGAATGAATGGAAAAAATAGCATGTCGTATCAAGGGAGAATTCAGATAACAATTTTTTTTTGCTTTCCTGATCGATACAAGCTTATTTTCGGTGTCGAACAAAAAAAAAAAAAAGAATTCCAATTTGGGTCGAGTGAATAAATATAAATGGATGGATAAAAAAACCAGGTTTCCTGATTCCAGGAAAAAAAAATAAACGAGCTTACATTCGTAATTTGAAAATTACCCGATCTAATTAAATGTTAAAAATAGATTAGTGCCTAATACGGGTATGGGAAGGAATTTTTTTCTTGCGTGTTATTATAAATTTTTTCATGAGTCCTAATTATTTTTTTCCCTAGTCCGTTTGGGTTAGGTTGGAGATGGATGTGTAAAAGAAGCAGTATATTGATAAAAAATATATATATTTCCAAAATCAAAAGAGCGATTAGGTTAAAAAAATAAAGGATTTCTAATCATTTTGTTTTGTTATTCTATAATATAACTAATAGAAACTTATTAAAGAGAGAGAATCCGGTTAGCAGTCTACCTGTTTCTGAGGTATCTATTGCTTTCGTAGTCTAATACCTCATTTTGACCGTATCGCACTATGTGTCATTTCAGAACTCAATAAAATAAAGACTTTACTTTCAGTTAAAATCGAATTTCAATCCAAATGGAGAAATTTCAGGGATATTTAGAGTTCGATGGGGCTCGGCAACAGAGTTTTCTATATCCACTTTTTTTTCGGGAGTATATTTATGTACTTGCTTATGATCATGGTTTAAATAGATTAAATAGAAATCGCTCTATTTTCTTGGAAAATGCGGATTATGACAAAAAATATAGTTCACTAATTGTGAAACGCTTAATTTTGCGGATGTCTGAACAGAATCGTTTTATTATTCCCACTAAGGATTTGAACCAAAATCCCTTTTTGGGGCATACCAATCTTTTCTATTATCAAATGATATCTGTTTTATTTGCAGTGATTGTAGAAATTCCTTTTTCCCTAAGATTAGGATCCTTTTTCGAAGGAAAACAATTAAAAAAATCTTATAATTTACAATCAATTCATTCAATATTTCCCTTTTTAGAAGACAAATTATCACATTTTAATTATGTATTAGATGTACTAATACCTTACCCCATCCATTTAGAAATCTTGGTTCAAACCCTACGTCACCGGGTAAAAGATGCCTCTTCTTTGCATTTTTTTCGGTTCTGTCTATACGAGTCTTGCAATTGCAATAATTTTGATATTAAAAAAAAATCAATTTTGAACCCAAGATTTTTCTTGTTCTTATATAATTCTCATGTATGTGAATACGAATCCATCTTTTTTTTTCTACGCAAGCGGTCTTCTCATTTACGATCGACATCTTATGAAGTCCTTTTTGAGCGAATTTTATTCTATGGAAAAATACAACATTTTTTAAAAGTCTTTGTTAATAATTTTCCGGCGATCCTAGGGTTGCTCAAGGATCCTTTCATACAGTATGTTAGATATCACGGAAAATGCATTCTGGCAACAAAGGATACACCGCTTCTGATTAATAAATGGAAATATTATTTTGTTAATTTATGGCAATGTTTTTTTTCCATATGGTTTCAACCGCAAAAGGTCAATATAAATCAATTATCTAAAGATAATTTAGAGTTTCTGGGTTATCTGTCAAGTTTGCGATTAAATCCTTTAGTGGTACGTAGTCAAATGCTAGAAAACTCATTTTTAATAGATAATGTTAGAATCAAATTGGATAGTAAAATTCCAATTTCTTCTAT